TCTATATAAGACTCTTGCATTTGTTAGAAAAGCTTCCGTTGAGTCTCTGCACCTATCCTTTTTTATTCAGTTTTTCAAAAACCGGATTTGGCTCAGGATTGCCCCTTTTATTTCTTCCAGGGTTTCTCTGAATTTGAAAGTGATCACTTAGTAAGTTTCCATACCAAGGCTCAATCCAATTAAGTCCGTAGCGTCTACCAATTTCGCCATACCCCCCGTTATTTTTATGAAGATCTCATTGTGATGGCTCGATTATTCGTTTTTTTCCTTTAAACTCGAACCATTCAATTCATTAGCTAAAGATTCCTATTGTGAAAAAGGATTTTCTCCTATTTTATTTCGATTGAGAAGATTTAAAAAAGTATATGTGTTTTTCGTTTCATGACAAATAATTTACTTTATTTTATATATTTATATATACTTGAATATTAATGAATAGATACTCCAGAGAATATCTATAAGAAAATAGATATGTGTGCCTTGCTCTCCTTTTTAGACTAACTTGAAAAGACTTGAAAATTCTATTCTTTGTTTTATTCACTCTTTTACAAATAACACTAAGCAGTAAACAAAACAATAAAAAAAAAAAGATTCTTATTTAAATTTAGATTGAATTCTAGCACATATCAAATTTCTATCCTGTGCGCCCGCTTAGCTCAGAGGTTAGAGCATCCCATTTGTAATGCGATGGTCATCGGTTCGATTCCGATAGCTGGCTTTTACATTTTTCTTTTCTTTTTTACATGATGAAGAATGGAAAATGCCCTTTGGAAATTAGAGTATCACTTTATTAAAATCGGAACTTCCAACTAGAGCAGTAAAAATCTTCCTTTTTTTTTTTTCGAATTTCAAATTAGATTAGAATGAAAAGACTTCAAAAAACGATTGATATCAATAATGATATCATTAATATTAATATCTAATTATATAATAGAATGATATTATCTAGTATATCGAAAGAATACAATATTCTACTAATAAATAATATAGGAAATCAAAATAAAAATATAAGAATAAGGAGTATTTATGTCGCGTTATCGAGGACCTCGTTTCAAAAAAATACGCCGCCTCGGGGCTTTACCAGGACTAACGAATAAAAGGCCTAGGGCTATACGTGATCTTAGAAATCAATCTCGTGCCGGGAAAAAATCTCAATATCGTATTCGTCTAGAAGAAAAACAAAAATTGCGTTTTCATTATGGTCTTACAGAAAACCAGTTAATTAACTATGTTCGGATTGCCAGAAAAGCCAAAGGGTCAACAGGTGAAGTTTTACTACAATTACTTGAAATGCGTTTGGATAACATCCTTTTTCGATTGGGTATGGCTTCTACGATTCCTGCAGCGCGTCAATTTATTAATCATAGACATATTTTAGTGAATGGTCGTATAGTAGATATACCGAGTTATCGCTGTAAACCCCGAGATATTATTACGCCGAAGGAGAAACCAAAATCCGGAACTCTTATTCAAAATTCTCTAGAACTATTCCCTCGCGAGGAATTCCCAAACCATTTAACCCTTCACCCAGCCCCGTATAAAGGCTTAGTCAATCAAATAATAGATACTCACTGGGTCGGTTTGAAGATCAATGAATTGCTAGTCGTAGAATATTATTCTCGTCAGACTTAACCTCAGTAACAGAATTAGGAGTTGCTAAACTTTTTACTTTACGTTTCAAGTCAATTCACCTAAGGGGAACTAAGAGAAATCCAGGTTTAATCCTATTTTGTTCCATCTCTGTATCAGTGACGAATAGAGAAGGRTTTATTAATTATTCCTTTATAGACTCTTTGAGTTTTTTTTTTTGTTTTTATGTTTAYKCGTATTATAGATATTATGGAACAGTAATCAGGAAGTGAGGATCTATCTAAAAAGAAAGAACTACCTATTTGAATCAAATTAGAAGCGCTAGGATTTCATCCATTGGTGCTAGGCAATTCGGTAAAGCCATTTACGGTACGGAAAGAGAGGGATTCGAACCCTCGGTAAACACAAGTCTACATAGCAGTTCCAATGCTACGCCTTTCAACCACTCGGCCATCTCTCCTACATAACGATGCTGTCCCGAAATCCGAGTAAATAGCGAGTATTTTAGCCTCATGATTATTGGATAGGTATAAAAACTACATTATTCACTGAGAATTTTTCAGCAAAGTCAAAGCAAATGTTTAAAAAAAATTTGTTTTGAAAAAAGCAATACATATTTGCAAAGAGAAGGTTCTGTTCTTGTTCTTTTCTGCTATTTTGATAACGTCTCAAATCACTAAATTTGAACGGATCAACTTATGGATGGTCTCTCATTTTTTATCCTTTTGATTTAATATAATAGATACTCTTCTCCATACGAATTGTAATTCTATTAGATAATTTGGAGTCCATACCAAAATCATTTCAAAATTGACCGGGTTTCGTTTCGAGTTTTCAATAAAAAATTCCTTATTCCTATATTGTAATATAACTGAAAAATCTTTGTCTCTTTGATTGGTAAAGTGTAGACTTATTTATGTATAAATAATATCAAGAAAGAAGTAATTTCTCTATTTTGATCCTAGAAAGATTTTCTACTACTCTCGTTGTTTTTCTAATTTGTGTCGGAATTTTATCAAAAATTCTCGAGTTTTGCTAACCCGTAACTTATGCGTTTGAATATTTGTTCTCAATTGCTAGACCAAAAGAAAAGTTGGAAGAAAAGGTTCCTCTTTTTTTTTATCAATCTATTTTATCAATCGATTTTATGTTCGTTTGTACTGGAAAATTATTTATTTTATGGAATCTTTTTTCCACACGAGTGGAAGAGAAGTAGAAAACGGAGTTCTATCTATGCCTAGATCACAAATAAATGGCAATTTTATTGATAAGACCTTTTCAATTGTAGCCAATATATTATTACGAATCATTCCGACAACGTCAGGAGAAAAAGAAGCATTTACCTATTACATAGATGGGATGTCGGCTCAATACGAAGGAAATTATGCGGAAGCTTTACAGAATTATTATGAAGCCATGCGCCTAGAAATGGATCCCTATGATCGAAGTTATATACTATATAATATAGGTCTTATCCACACAAGTAATGGAGAACATACCAAAGCTTTGGAATATTATTTTCGAGCAATAGAACGCAATCCTTTCTTACCACAAGCATTTAATAATATAGCTGTAATCTGTCATTACCGGGGAGACCAGGCCATTCAAGAGGGAGATTCTGAACTTGCGGAGGCTTGGTTTGATCGAGCTGCTGAGTATTGGAAACAAGCTATAGCGCTTACTCCCGATAATTATATCGAAGCGCATAATTGGTTGAAAATCACGAGGCGATACGAATAAAAGAGTGTCCTTTTCTCGATTCTTTGACAGTTTTTGTAAGATATGGGAAATAAAAAAGAAATTATTCCATTATTTAATTATATGCCTTACTTAGCGTTCTATATTGATCTGGGATTTTGTACGAAAAGCTAGAAAGATTGATTAAAAAATATACTTTTTTCCTTTATCAATAAGAAAGTACCAAAGTAGCGAAGTCTTACAGCTAATAACTAAGAGTAATAAAAGAAAAGAAACCTTCGAATAACTTTCTATAAGATCTTTCTGGCAATATCTCGTACTACTGTTTGCTCGCATGAGTTCAAATAGGATAATATAGACAAATAGCATAATAGAGAATAGGGCAATTCATAGCGTCTATGTATAAAGATGAAACAGCCTGGTCTAATACCTTATGATTTTAATATGAATAGGAATAGGCATTCACTAAGTTGCACAAAAATCCAGTTTTGGCTCAATGCGAAGTTTGTGAATCTGAACAAGGTCCGTTGAGCGCCTAATGTATATGTCATAATAGATCCCAAGACTTGCCCCGTCTCAACTTAAAGATCCTAATTGTTTTACTAAATAACTCAATAAAAAAGATAGATGGGAGATCTAAAAGAAAACAATAAAAAAAAGAAATAAATGAATTTTAGAAAAATTTCCCAAAGGTTCACTCTTGATTGTTCGCGGGTCTCTTTGTATGTGTTGTCCGTAAATAAAAGAGGAGGACTCCATGATTATTCGTTCGCCCGAATCAGAAGGCAAAATTTTGGTAGATAGGGATCCTGTCAAAACATCCTTCGAGGAATGGTCCAGACCGGGCCATTTCTCAAGAACAATTGCTAAAGGTCCGGATACTACCACTTGGATCTGGAACCTACACGCTGATGTGCACGATTTTGATAGCCATACTAGTGATTTGGAGGAGATATCCCGAAAAGTATTTAGTGCCCATTTCGGACAACTCTCCATAATTTTTATTTGGCTGAGTGGCATGTATTTCCACGGTGCTCGTTTTTCGAATTATGAAGCATGGCTAGGTGATCCCACGCATATTCGACCTAGTGCCCAGGTGGTTTGGCCAATAGTGGGCCAAGAAATATTGAATGGTGATGTGGGCGGGGGTTTCCGAGGAATACAAATAACCTCGGGTTTTTTTCAGATGTGGAGAGCATCTGGAATCACTAGTGAATTACAACTCTATTGTACCGCAATTGGTGCATTAATCTTTGCAGCGTTAATGCTTTTTGCTGGTTGGTTTCATTATCATAAAGCGGCTCCAAAATTGGCTTGGTTTCAAGATGCGGAATCTATGTTGAATCACCATTTGGCGGGTCTACTCGGACTTGGGTCTCTCGCTTGGGCGGGTCATCAAGTACATATCTCTTTACCAATTAACCAATTTCTAAACGCTGGAGTTGATCCTAAAGAGATACCGCTTCCTCATGAATTTATCCTGAATCAAAATCTTATGGCTGAAGTTTATCCCAGTTTTGCCGAGGGACTAACTCCACTTTTCACCTTGAATTGGTCCAAATATACCGACTTTCTTACGTTTCGCGGCGGATTAGATCCAGTAACCGGCGGTCTGTGGCTGACCGATATTGCGCACCATCATTTAGCTGTTGCGATTCTTTTCCTTATTGCGGGGCACATGTATAGGACCAACTGGGGCATTGGTCATGGAC